GTCTTATATTGTTACAACGAAATAAGGGGGGGGGGCATACTGAACAGGAGGGGAAGTTTAGTACATTTTTAGGAGGGGTGAAAGGGAGTCGAAGTGTAGCATACAGTTAGTGATGAATATTTATTGTGTATTTTAATTTATGTATCATTATAATAGTATGAAAACGTAGGGGGTATAATAAACTACTCGGGGTTTTCCTGTTTTCGGGGGTTTGCAGGAACCACAGATATCCCAGGAGTTTGGGGGGGGCATACTGAACAGGAGGGGAAGTTTAGTACATTTTTAGGAGGGGTGAAAGGGAGTCGAAGTGTAGCATACAGTTAGTGATGAATATTTATTGTGTATTTTAATTTATGTATCATTATAATAGTATGAGGGGGGGGGGCATACTGAACAGGAGGGGAAGTTTAGTACATTTTTAGGAGGGGTGAAAGGGAGTCGAAGTGTAGCATACAGTTAGTGATGAATATTTATTGTGTATTTTAATTTATGTATCATTATAATAGTATGAGGGGGGGGGCATACTGAACAGGAGGGGAAGTTTAGTACATTTTTAGGAGGGGTGAAAGGGAGTCGAAGTGTAGCATACAGTTAGTGATGAATATTTATTGTGTATTTTAATTTATGTATCATTATAATAGTATGAAAACGTAGGGGGTATAATAAACTACTCGGGGTTTTCCTGTTTTCGGGGGTTTGCAGGAACCACAGATATCCCAGGAGTTTAGGGGGGGGGGGGTTTGACGCGCGTATAGCAAGAAGGGGGGAAAGCCTAGAATATTGCTTGTAAAATACCATTAGTTATGTCCTTGATATCAGTTATGTAATTATTAAATTACATTTTAAAGCCATTCAAGTTGTGCGCGCAGACAAGAAAAAATGTACAACCCTCTTTGGCTGGTTTCAAGCACTGTGAAATGCAAGGTGAAAGGAAAAAAAAAAAAAGGAACCCCTTACCCCCGTGGAGAGAACGCCCGGCATGGTGGGTAACGAGGAGTATGTATTAAAAGCATTAACTTATGCAAGCGTCAATGAAAGTGTGGGGATTTTTTCAAGTCATGGCCCTGAAGTAGGAACCAAATGCCAGGAATAATTCACTAAGTGAAACCCCCACAATTTCTGTCCTTGACCTTCAATAACCGTGAGCATTAAGGAATCAACTGATGGTGGGCTCTTACTACATTAAGTATTGGTACTCGACGGGATGTTGGGTCCTGGTATAACTTCACTAGTGGCTAGTATGTGTTGAGTCTTAAATCTCCCAGCCCTCCGGGATCTATAAAATTACTTATATCTTTATATGCTTTGCGTCAAATCTTGGGTTAAATCTGTGTTCTGCGTGCTGATGAATATTGTTTTGAGTCTTTCCCTCTTGGGTAAAGACATCGGACTATATGGGTAATATAAATTAATGGTCTAGTACATATATGTACGGTGGTACATCAGAGAATAGTTTCAAAAAGAACATTAGCTTTGGGAGCTAAAGGTGGGGGTTAAAGCCCCTCTTCTTTGAGTGGGGCGGGGTTAATGTTTGGCAGAGCTCGGTCAAAGAATGTTTCAAAAGAAGATTAGCTTTGGGAACTAAAGGTGGGGATTAAAATTCCTCTTTTTTAAAAGTAAGTAGCATTAGGAAGGGATTTAACCTTCGACATTCGGCTTACAAGACCGACGCTCTGGCGCTGAGCTACTAATGCATTGGAGTTCAAGGATTTTGTTTTCTAGTCAACCTGCTGCGGGGATGAGGATTAGAAAAATGAAGAAGTAAAGAAGGGATGCAATTTGACCAATAATAATATAGGGGTCTTCGACAGGTATCCCTCCGATTCAGGTTAGGATGATGACATCAGCTACGAGGGTTCAGAATAGGAATTGGGTTAATGGTCGGAATGCCAAACTTCGTTGTTTACATGTGTGGAGGATGGGGACTAGTATGAGGATAAGAATTGAGGAAAGAAGGGCAAGAACACCTCCTAGTTTATTTGGAATAGAACGGAGGATGGCATATGCAAATAAAAAGTATCATTCTGGTTTAATGTGAGGAGGGGTTACTAAGGGGTTAGCTGGTGTAAAGTTGTCTGGGTCACCTAGGAGGTTAGGTGAAAATAATGCTAAGGATACGAGGGCAATGATGAGGGTTGCAAATCCAAGCAAGTCTTTGTAGGAGAAGTAGGGGTGGAAGGAGATTTTATCTGCGTCAGAGTTTAGCCCTAGTGGGTTGTTGGAGCCGGTCTCGTGAAGGAAGATTAAATGGACTAGAGTGGCGGCTGCGATGACAAAGGGGAATAAGAAGTGGAATGCGAAGAACCGAGTTAGGGTGGCGTTGTCTACTGAGAAGCCGCCTCAAATTCATTGGACGAGGGAGTTGCCTACATATGGAATTGCGGATAGGAGGTTAGTAATGACAGTAGCCCCTCAGAAGGATATTTGGCCTCAGGGGAGGACGTAGCCTACGAAAGCAGTCATTATTACTAGAAGAAGGAGGACGACTCCTACATTTCAGGTTTCTTTGTATAGGTAGGAGCCGTAGTATAAGCCTCGGCCCACATGGAGATAAATGCAGATGAAGAAGAAAGATGCACCATTAGCATGAAGGTTGCGGATGAGTCAGCCGTAGTTTACATCTCGGCAGATGTGGGCTACTGATGAAAATGCTGTTGCGATGTCAGATGTATAGTGTATTGCTAAAAACAGGCCTGTGAGGATTTGGGCAGCAAGACAAAGGCCTAATAAGGAGCCAAAGTTTCATCAGGCAGAGATGTTAACTGGGGCAGGGAGGTCGACAAGGGCGTCATTTGCGATTTTGAGGAGGGGGTGAGTTTTCCGTAGATTGGCCATAAAGTTTTTGTAGTTGAATTACAACGGTGGTTTTTCAAGTCACTGGTCCTGGTTAAAATCCTGGCAGAAATTATGGCTTTTGTTATGCTTATTCTTGCTCTTAGTTTAATTTTTGGGGTGGCTGCGGTTGCTTCAAATCCTTCGCCTTATTTTGCTGCTTTGGGTTTAGTGGTGGCTGCAGGTGCGGGGTGTGGGTTATTAGTCAGTCATGGGGGGTCTTTTTTATCTTTAGTCTTATTTTTAATTTATCTCGGGGGAATGCTAGTTGTGTTTGCGTATTCGGCTGCTCTTGCGGCAGAGCCTTATCCAGAAACTTGAGGGAATCGTCGAGTCTTGGGCATAATGTCAGTTTATTTGGTTGGGGTGGGGCTGGCAGCCGGGAGTATGCGAGGAGGTTGGCATGGGGTAGTTTGAAGTTCTTGTGATGAGTTTGGGGAGTTTTTTATACTTCGTGCAGATATAGGGGGAGTTGCATTGTTATACTCTGGAGGGGGATTAATGTTAATGCTAGGGGTAGGGGTTCTGTTGCTTGCGTTGTTTGTTGTGTTGGAGTTGACTCGGGGGCTGAGTCGAGGGGCTCTTCGGGCTGTCTAGAGGAGAAAGCTTAGTATTGCTAGTGCGAGAGTTAAAAAAAATAGTAGGAGGTAGGTTTTGATTATGCCTTGTTGAATGTTGCTGGTTGAAGAAATTAGGGGAGAGTTGAAGTATACTGTTGCTTTTGGTCCTACTTTTTCTGCCCAGGTTTGATCTAGAGTTTGGCTAGCGATGGCTTGGCCTAGTAAGAGGTTTATTTTTGGTGTTATGCGATGAAGTACTGTTGGGAAAAAGCCTAATATGTTGGAGAAGTGATGTGGGGTTAAGTTAGGCGTGGGTTTGTATTGTTTATTGGTTAGGGATGCTAATTCTAGGGCTGTGATGAGGCCGAGGATAGTCACAATTAAGGCTGCTAGTTTTAGGAGGGTGGGTATTGTCATGATGGATGTTTTAAGGGGGGCTATATTTGAGGTAATTAGTAGGCCTGCAGCAATACTTCCTCAAGCAAGTCGTTTAATAGGGTTGATGGTTGTGGGGTCATTCTCATTAATTGGAGAAAGGGGGTTGAATCGTGGGTGACCTATAGAGACGAAATATACGACTCGGAGACTGTAGACTGCTGTGAAGGAGGTGGCGAGGAGAGTAAGGACGAGGGCTCAGGCGTTCAGGTTGGATGTGTTTATTGCTTCAATAATGGCGTCTTTGGAGAAGAATCCGGCAAGGAAAGGGGTCCCTGTAAGGGCGAGGTTGCCCAGGGTCAGGCAAGAAGAGGTGAGGGGCGTGAGGTTATGTATTCCGCCCATTTTCCGGATATCTTGCTCATTATCTAGGCTGTGGATGATGGAGCCTGAGCATAAGAAGAGTATAGCTTTGAAGAAGGCGTGGGTGCAGATATGGAGGAAGGCTAATTGGGGTTGGTTTAGGCCAATGGTTACTATCATGAGACCAAGTTGGCTAGAGGTGGAGAATGCAACGATTTTTTTAATGTCATTTTGTGTTAGGGCGCAGGTTGCGGTAAATAGTGTTGTGAGGGCCCCTAAACATAGGCAGGTTGTGAGGGCTGTCGGGTTATTTTCTATCAGGGGGCTTATTCGGATAAGGAGAAAAATGCCTGCAACCACTATTGTGCTTGAGTGCAGTAGGGCAGAGACCGGTGTGGGGCCTTCTATGGCTGAGGGAAGTCAGGGGTGGAGTCCAAATTGGGCGGATTTTCCGGTGGCGGCAATGATGAGGCCCATTAGAGGGGGTGTTAAGTCTATATTTTTTGAAAGAATAAACATATTTTGTATCTCTCAGGAGTTAAGGTTTGTTGCAAGTCATGCTATGGAAAAGATTAAGCCAATGTCTCCGATTCGGTTGTAAAGGACTGCTTGTAGGGCGGCGGTGTTTGCATCGGCTCGGCCGTATCATCATCCAATTAGTAGGAAGGATATAATGCCGACCCCTTCTCAACCAATGAACAGCTGGAATATATTATTTGCGGTAACTAGAATAATTATAGCAATTAAAAAAATTAGAAGGTATTTAAAAAATCGATTTATATTTGGGTCCGAGTGTATATATCATGAGGCAAATTCAAGGATGGATCATGTAACATATAGTGCGACGGGTGTAAATACCAGGGAATATAGGTCGAATTGAAGGCTAATGTTGATGTTGAAGGAGTGGGTGTTGATTCAGTTTCAGTTGGAGGAGATTGTTTCGGCCCCTTCAGAAAGGAATAGGGAGAGGGGGATGAGGCTGACGAAAAAGGCTAGTTTGACAGCTGTTTTGACTTGGGCGGTGGCTCAGTTTGGGTTTTTGGTACTGGGGGTGAGGGTAGTTAGTAGGGGATATGTGAGCATTGAGAAGATAATGAGTAAAGAAGAGGACATCATAAGGGGTGTATAATGCATAGCTGCTACTTGGAGTTGCACCAAGAGTTTTTGGTTCCTAAGACCAACGGATGAGCTATTATCCTTTAGGAGCGTAAGACGAGTGAGCCCCGGAATTCAACCGAGGGTATAAAGATTAGCAGTCTTTATTGCTGCAGGCCTCTCTCGGTGGATAAGAGGATTCTAACCTCTGTTTATAGAATCACAATCTAGCGTTTTGGTTAAACTATATCTACAGGTGGTTCATCCTCAGATTAGTTCAGGTTTCAGGATGAGAAGAATGAGGGGGAGGAGATGAAGTGCAATTAGGAGGTGCTCTCGTGTGTGTGAGGGGTCTAGGGCTATAGTGTGAGGAGGAAGAGGCCCTCGTTGGGTAATGAGGAATATGTACAGTGAGTAGCCTGCGGTAATAAGGGTACCCGCTCCTGTTAATAGTAGGGTTCATCATGATCAGTTAAATAGTGAGGTAATAATTATTAATTCTCCTATAAGATTTGGAAGAGGGGGTAGGGCTAGATTGGCCAGGTTGGCAATAAATCATCATGTAGCCATTAGTGGTAAGATTGTTTGTATGCCTCGGGCGAGGATAAGGGTTCGGCTGTGTGTGCGTTCATAGTTGGTATTTGCGAGGCAGAATAGGGCAGAAGAGGTTAGGCCATGGGCAATTATGAGAATGATGGCGCCGGTGAAGCCTCAGGGGGTTTGGATTAGAATACCTGCTGCGACAAGGCCTATGTGGCTTACTGATGAATAGGCGATGAGGGATTTTAGGTCAGTCTGTCGGAGGCAGATTGAACCTGTTATGATCACGCCCCATAGTGCAAGGATAATAAAAGGGTAGCTTAATTCTTTTGTTATTGGCTCTAGTATAATTATCACTCGTAGTATCCCGTAGCCCCCTAGTTTTAGTAGGACGGCAGCTAGAACTATTGAGCCTGCAATTGGGGCTTCTACGTGGGCTTTAGGTAGCCATAGGTGGGCTCCATATAGGGGTATTTTGACTAGGAAGGCTAGTAGGCATGCTAGTCATCATAGTTTTGAGGCATATGAAGGGAGGTGGGTTGTGGGGGCAAATTGTAAAATAAGGAGGGAGAGAGTGCCCTCATTGTTTTGAAGGAGAAGGGCCACTAGGAGTGGCAGGGAGCCTGCGAGGGTATAAAATAGAAAGTAGGTGCCTGCGTTAAGACGTTCTGTTTGATTTCCTCATCGTGTGATGATTACAAGAGTTGGAATGAGGGTGGCTTCGAATATAATATAAAACATAGTTAGCTCAGTGGCACTGAAGGCTAAGATTAGGCAGATTTGGAGAGATGTAAGGAGGGTAAGATATATTCGTTGGCGGTTTATGGGCTCGAGGGATGTATGATTTTGGCTGGCTAAAATTATAAGGGGGAGGAGTCAGCAGCTTAGGACTAGCAGGGGTGTAGACAGGGGGTCGGTTGCTATATAGTTGTTAAGAAAAGACCAGCCTGTTTCTGAAGGAATGTTTAATCAGGAGAAACTAATAAGTGCAATAAGAAGGCTGTATATGAGGGTGGAGGGTCAGAGCTGTTTGGGCGAAATCGTTCAGATGAGTGGAACTAATGAAATGGTTGGAACTAGGACTTTTAGCATTGTAGTAGATTGAGGGTTTGAAGGCGATCGGTTCCGTGTGTTCGAGCAGTGGCGACTAGGAGAGCGAGGCCTGCGCTTGCTTCGCAAGCTGAAAAAGCGAGCAAAATTATAGGAGAGGTTGAGAAGTTAGTGGTATTAAGGTGAAGCGTTCATAGTGACAGCGCAATAAATAGGGAGAGTATCATGCCCTCAAGGCATAGGAGGGCGGAAAGAAGGTGTGTTCGATGAAAGGTTAGTCCTGCGAGACCTAGGACAAAGGTTGTAGAGAAGGTGAAATGGGCAGGGGTCATTAAGCAGTTATGGGGTTTAACCAGAATTTTTTGAGCCGAAATCAAATATTTTTTTTAAATTAACTGCCTATTCGGCTCATTCAAGGCCGCCTTGGGCTCATTCATAAATTAGTCCAAGAGTAAGGATAATGAGGACGGAAGATGCTCAGGAGAATGTTAATAAAGGGGTGGTGAGTTGGTCTCCTCATGGGAGGGGTAGGAGTAAGGCGATTTCTAGGTCAAAAAGAAGGAATAAGATGGCTACTAGGAAGAATCGGAGGGAGAATGGCAGGCGGGCGGAGCCCAGGGGGTCGAAGCCACATTCGTAGGGGGATAACTTTTCATGGTCGGGGCTTATTTGAGGGAGTCAAAAGGACACGATAGCCAGAATTGTGGATAAGATGAGGGAGATAGCAATTACAGTTGTAATTAGGTTCATTATCTTTCCTTGGATTTTAACCGAGACTAGGTGATTGGAAGTCACATGTACTACCTTATACTAGAAAGATTATGAGCCTCATCAGTAGATAGAGATGTATAGGAATAATCAGACTACGTCTACGAAGTGTCAGTATCAGGCAGCTGCTTCGAAACCGAAATGGTGGTCAGAGGTGAAGTGGTACTGGACTTGCCGGAGTAGACAGATGGCTAGGAAGGTGGAGCCAATAATGACGTGGAGGCCGTGGAATCCTGTGGCGACAAAGAAGGTCGAGCCGTAAACTCCGTCTGCGATGGTAAAGGGGGCTTCGTAGTACTCTATGGCTTGAAGGAGGGTGAAGTAGAAGCCCAGGAGGATTGTAAGAGCTAGGGCTTGAATGGCCTCCTTTCGGGTGCCTTCTATAATGCTATGGTGGGCTCAGGTGACGGTTACGCCGGATGCGAGGAGGACGGCTGTGTTGAGTAGTGGCACTTCAAAGGGGTCTAGTGTATTAATTCCTGTGGGGGGTCAGCATCCTCCTAGTTCAGGGGTGGGGGCTAGACTTGAATGGTAAAATGCCCAGAAGAAGCCTAAAAAAAAGAAAACTTCCGAGGTAATAAAGAGGATCATGCCATAGCGAAGGCCTTTTTGGACGGGAGGTGTGTGGTGGCCTTGAAATGTGCCTTCTCGGATGATGTCTCGTCATCATTGGTACATGGTGAGGAGGAGCAGGGCTATGCCAAGTAATATAAGTGTTGTAGAGTGGAAGTGGAATCAGATTGCTAGGCCGGAGGTTAATAATAGGGCGCCTACTGCGCCTGTTAGGGGTCAAGGGCTGGGGTCTACTATATGATATGCATGTGCTTGATGGGCCATTATACATTTTCTTGCAAATATAGGCTTAGTAGAAGGACGAAGACGTAAGCTTGGATTATTGCAACGGCTACTTCGAGTAATGTTAACATTAATAGAAGGATACCTGTAAGGACGGCCACGGCTGGTATAAGTGGGAGGAGGATGGATGTGGCGCTAGAGATTAGTTGAATGAGTAGGTGACCTGCGGTTAGGTTCGCTGTAAGCCGTACTCCCAGGGCTAGTGGTCGAATTATTAGGCTAATTGTTTCGATAATAATGAGGATTGGGATTAGTGGGGTAGGAGTCCCTTCTGGGAGGAGGTGTCCTAGGGCATGCGTGGGCTGGTTTCGCATGCCAATAATAACAGTGGCTAATCAGAGGGGTACGGCGAATGCTATATTTATTGATAGTTGAGTGGTGGGTGTAAAAGTGTAAGGGAGGAGGCCTAGCATGTTGAGTGTAATGAGGAATAATATGAGGGAGGTGAAAAGAGCTGCTCATTTATGTCCGGTTTGGTTAATGGTTACGAAGATTTGGCGAGCAAATGTATTAATAAATCAGGTTTGTAATGTTAGTAGTCGGTTGTTAATTCAATGATGGGAGGGTTTAGGGTAAAGCACTCATGGCAGAATAATTGCGAGGGCAATTAGGGGAATGCCCAGGAATGAAGAGCTTGCAAATTGGTCGAAAAGGCTTAGTGTCAGGGTCAGTTTCAGGGAGAGGTTTGGGGATTTTCTGTGCTTTGGGGGGAGGGTTCATTTGGGGTTTGGTGAGCCATGACTTTTGCAGGGAGTAGGAGAAGGAAGACTAGTCATGAAAATACTAGGATACTGAATCAGGGGGCGGGGTTGAGTTGTGGCATGATCGCTAGGGGTGGTTGGGAGTCACCAGTCTTTAGCTTAAAAGGCTAACGCTATTTCCCGCTTTAGCTTCTTAGCGAAGCGTCTTCAAGTATTAGGGAGGATCAGTCTTCAAAGTGTTCAAGAGGGACTGCTTCGACTACAATGGGCATGAAACTGTGATTTGCACCACAGATCTCAGAGCATTGGCCGAAGAAGACGCCTGGTCGAGAGGCTACGAAGGCTACTTGGTTTAATCGGCCGGGTACTGCGTCTATTTTTACGCCTAAAGAGGGGACAGCTCATGAATGAAGAACGTCTTCGGCGGAGACTAGGACTCGAATAGGTGATTCTACTGGGATTACTATCCGGTGGTCTGTCTCTAGTAGTCGAAATTGGCCAGGGGTGAGGTCTTGTGTCGGGACTATATATGCGTCAAAGCCTAGGTCTTCATAATCTGTATATTCATAGCTTCAGTATCACTGGTGTCCTATGGCTTTAATTGTTAGGTGGGGGTCATTGATTTCATCGAGAAGGTAGAGGATACGGAGAGAGGGAAGTGCAATAAGGATTAAGATAATGGCGGGAAGAACTGTTCAGATAATTTCGACTTCTTGGGAGTCTAAAATAAATTTGTCAGTTGTTTTGGCAGAGACTATGACAATAATGATGTAAAGTACAAATGCGCTGATAAGTGTAATAATTATTAGGGCATGGTCATGGAAGTGGATGAGTTCTTCTATTAGGGGAGAGGCTGCGTCTTGTAGGCCTAGTTGAGAGGGGGATGCCATATGTAAGACACGCGGGGGTCTAACCCACAATTCTGCCTTGACAAGGCAGTGTAATTTATGTTTTACTAGTATCTTATAAGAATGTGACAGAGGGGTGATGTGTCTGATTTGAAATCAGCTTACGGAGGTTCGATTCCTTTCTTTCTTGAATATTTAAGGGTGGCGTTGGATTTGAACGAAGGCAGGTTCCTCAAAGGTGTGGTAAGGGGGAGGGCAGCCGTGGAGTCATTCGGCGTTTGTTGATGTTATTTCTATTTTGAGGACTTCTCGTTTGGAGGCAAAGGCTTCTCAAATAATAAACAGGAATATTACTACAGCCACTAGAGATACTAGGGAGCCTATAGAAGATACTGTATTTCATAGAGTGTAAGCGTCTGGATAATCGGAGTATCGTCGGGGCATCCCAGCTAGCCCGAGGAAATGTTGGGGGAAAAAGGTTAAGTTGACGCCTACAAATATAACCCCGAAATGAATTTTGGTTCAGGCTTCGTGGAGGGTGTAACCCGTGAATAGCGGGAATCAGTGGACGAAGCCGCCCATGATTGCGAAGACTGCCCCCATAGAGAGGACATAATGGAAGTGGGCTACCACATAGTAGGTGTCGTGTAGAACAATATCCAGGGAAGAGTTGGCTAAAATAATCCCGGTGAGGCCTCCTACCGTAAAGAGGAAAATAAAGCCAAGGGCTCAAAGGAAAGGTGCATCTCATTTTAGGTGGCCCCCGTGAAGTGTAGCGAGTCAGCTAAACACTTTTACCCCCGTGGGAATGGCAATAATTATAGTTGCGGATGTAAAGTAGGCTCGTGTATCTACGTCTATGCCTACAGTGAATATGTGGTGAGCTCATACAATGAAGCCTAGTAGGCCAATTGCTATTATGGCTCATACCATTCCTATATAGCCAAAGGGTTCTTTTTTCCCAGAATAATAGGCCACGATGTGGGAAATAATACCAAACCCTGGAAGAATAAGAATATACACCTCTGGGTGTCCGAAGAATCAGAACAGATGTTGATAAAGGATGGGATCTCCTCCGCCCGCTGGGTCAAAGAAGGTAGTGTTTAGGTTTCGATCCGTTAACAACATTGTAATGGCGGCAGCGAGGACGGGTAGGGAGAGCAGTAGAAGCACGGCTGTGATGAGGACTGCTCACACAAATAGTGGGGTTTGATATTGAGTAATAGCGGGGGGTTTTATGTTAATAATTGTAGTAATAAAGTTGATAGCCCCTAAGATGGAGGATACACCAGCTAAGTGTAGGGAAAAAATTGTTAAGTCTACAGATGCTCCTGCATGTGCGAGGTTTCCAGCAAGGGGTGGGTAGACAGTTCAGCCTGTGCCCGCCCCCGCTTCTACCCCAGAAGAAGCTAGGAGGAGGAGGAATGAAGGGGGGAGTAGTCAGAAGCTTATGTTGTTTATTCGAGGAAATGCTATGTCAGGGGCCCCAATCATTAAGGGTACGAGTCAGTTTCCGAACCCTCCAATTATTACGGGCATGACCATAAAGAAAATTATTACGAAGGCGTGGGCGGTAACAATGACGTTGTAGATCTGGTCATCTCCCAGGAGAGAGCCAGGTTGGCTGAGTTCTGCTCGGATGAGCAGGCTTAGGGCAGTGCCGACTATTCCGGCCCAAGCACCAAATACTAGATAGAGGGTGCCGATGTCTTTATGATTAGTAGAGAAAAATCAACGTGTGATTGCCACAGGTAAGGTGACTGAGTGTTTAAGTGGTGGGTTGTAGCCCCATAAACAGAGGTTTAATTCCTCTTCTTACCAGCCCTGAGGTGTCATACATGTTGGATTGCAAATCCAAAGTAGCAGGCTAACCCCCTGCCGGGGCTTTCCCCCGCCTGTTTTTGCTAGGCCAGGCGGGGGAAAGGTAGGAGGATGCTCGCTGGCTTGAGCGCTTAGCTGTTAACTAAGAGTTTGTAGGATCGAGGCCTGCCCTTCTAGAAAGGCTTTAGCTTAATTAAAGTGTCTGTTTTGCATGCAGGTGATGTGGGGTAGTGTCCCGCAAGTCTTATTAGGGAGATCAGGGTCTGGGAGGGTTTAACTCCCGCTTAGGGCTTTGAAGGCCCTTGGTCTGGTTATCCTAAGTCCCTATAGGAGGGTGAGGGTTAAAATAGCGGGGGTGAGGGGTAGGAGGAGGGTTGTAAGTGTTATTGATGTTGCAAGAGGGAGGGTGAGTTTTAGAGATGGGAGGCGTCATGGTATAGTGCCAGAGATGCTGTTGGGGCTGATAGTAAGGGATAGGGCATAAGAGAGTCGTATGTAGAAGTAAAGGCTGAGAAGGGCAGAGAGGGCTATCAGTGTTGCTGTAAGTGCAATATTTTGTTTTGTAAGTTCTTGTAAGATAAGTCATTTGGGCATGAAGCCGGTTAGTGGGGGAAGGCCTCCTAGGGATATAAGGATAAGAGGGGTAAGTGTTGTAAGAATTGGTGCTTTTGATGAGGTAGTAGCGAGGGCATTAATTGTAGTTGTTTTTTTTAATTTTAGTGTAAGAAAAATTGAGGATGTTATGATAAAGTATAGGAGAAGTGTTAATAGGGCAAGGGAGGGGGAGAATTGGAGGACAAGGGCTATTCAGCCCAGATGGGCGATTGAAGAATAGGCGAGGATTTTTCGGAGTTGGGTTTGGTTCAGGCCTCCTCATCCTCCCACGAGGGAGGAGAGAACACCTAGGAGAACTAGTAGTGTTGGGTTGTGAGGGTAAATTTGGAACATTAATGCGAAGGGTGCAATTTTTTGTCAGGTAGATAAGATGAGTCCTGTTGTAAGGTCTAGTCCTTGAAGAACTTCTGGGAGTCAAGCATGCATGGGAGCTAGCCCTATTTTAAGTGCGAGGGCAAGAGTGAGTAGGGCGGTGGACATGGGGTGGGGGTCTTGTATGATTTCTCAGTGCCCTGTAATTCAAGCATTAGTGGTTGTGGCAAATAGAATGAGAGAGGCTGCGGTTGCTTGGGTGAGAAAATATTTGGTGGTTGCTTCAACTGCTCGGGGGTGATGGTGGCGGGCTATGATGGGTAGAAATGCGAGGGAGTTAATTTCGAGCCCCATTCAGGCGAGGAATCAGTGTGAGCTAGCAAGTGTAATTGTTGTGCCCATGCTTAGTCCAGAAAGCAGAAAGGTCAAGATGAGGGGATTCATTAGTAAAGGAAGGAGTTTAACCTACATTTTTGGGGTATGGGCCCAGAAGCTTAATTAGCTGACTTTACTAGGAAGTGGTGTAGTGGAAGCACTAGGAGTTTTGATCTCCTCAGGTAGGGTTCGAACCCCTTCTTTCTAAGGAGCTGAAGGGGCTTTAACCCTTATTGTTCACTCTATCAAAGTGGCCCTTTAATTCAGGCACAGCTCCGGGGCTAGGTTTGTGGGGGAAGTCCGGTGAATGCGATGGGGAGGGCTAGATGTCAGATAACTAGGGCTAGTGTTAAGGGCAGGAAATTTTTTCAGATAAGGTGTATTAGTTGGTCATATCGAAATCGAGGATAGGATGCTCGGACTCATAGGAAGGCTAGGGAAAGAAGTGCAGCTTTAATTATTAGGTTCGTTGTTGTGAGTTCTGGGGCTGCGTGGTAGAGGGTAGGCCCTAAAAATAATGTGGCTGATAGGGTATTTATGAGGAGAATGTTGGCATATTCTGCTAGGAAGAATAGGGCGAACGGTCCCCCTGCGTATTCTACATTGAAGCCTGAAACTAGTTCGGATTCTCCTTCTGTTAAGTCAAAAGGGGCTCGGTTTGTTTCTGCTAGTGTAGAGATGTATCATATTGCAGCGAGGGGTCAAGCGGGAAGAAGAAGTCAGGTGCCTTCTTGTGTGGTGCTAAATGTTTGCAGGGTGAAGCCGCCTGTAAAGATAATGATACAGAGTAGAATCAGGCCTAGACTAACTTCATAAGAGACGGTTTGTGCTACGGCACGTAGGGCCCCAATGAGGGCATATTTAGAGTTGGACGCTCAGCCTGCCCCTAAGATTGAGTAAACCGCTAAGCTAGAGATAGCTAGGATGAATAGGATGCTTAGGTTTAGGTCAGCAATTGGGAAGGGGAGGGGAACTGGTGTTCAAAGGGTGAGAGCTAAGGTCAAGGCTAGAATAGGGGTAAATAAAAATAAGATCGGGGACGATGTAGAGGGGCGAACGGGTTCTTTTATGAATAGTTTTAGGCCGTCAGCAATGGGTTGAAGGAGGCCGTAAGGTCCGACGACATTTGGACCTTTTCGTAGCTGTATGTAGCCAAGTACTTTTCGTTCAACCAGGGTTAGTAGGGCGACGGCCAGGAGGACGAAGATAATGAGGATGAGGGGATTTAGGATGGAGGAAATAAGGGTTATCATAGTTGGGGAGAGGAGTTGAACCTCTGTGGAAAGGATTTAAGTCTTTTGCAGTAACCGGGCTCTGCCACCCTAACAAGCCTTTATCTTGGGTGTAATGTGTGCGCCCTATTGTCTGCTTTAGTGGGTCTCAGCAGGTGAGGGGGAGGCGTACTTTAAGCATGGGCCTTTTCTCCTTGGTCCTTTCGTACTGAAGAAGATCGCTTCATAGATAGAAACTGACCTGGATTGCTCCGGTCTGAACTCAGATCACGTAGGACTTTAATCGTTGAACAAACGAACCCTTAATAGCGGCTGCACCATTAGGATGTCCTGATCCAACATCGAGGTCGTAAACCCTCTTGTCGATATGGGCTCTAGAAGAGGATTGCGCTGTTATCCCTGGGGTAACTTGGTTCATTGATCGGCGTTGCCGGGTCATTTTTGGTCAGTGGTTCTGATACTTTGAGTTGTCACTCTTGGTTGTAGGGGGTGTGGCCCCAGTCCATACGGGGGTTTTTTGTTTCTCCGTGGTCGCCCCAACCGAAAACATTAGGGCAGGTGCCAGTGTTTTAGTCCTTTCGCTGGGGGTGTTGTAGTTTGGTCTGCTCTTTTGTCTTAAGCTCCACAGGGTCTTCTCGTCTTATGCTGTTATTCCCGCTTCTGCACGGGAAAATCAATTTCATTGACTGGAAAAAGGAGACAGTTAAGCCCTCGTCATGCCATTCATACAGGTCTTCATTTAAAAGACAAGTGATTGCGCTACCTTTGCACGGTTAAAATACCGCGGCCGTTAAACACATGGTCACAGGGCAGGCGGGACCTCTTATTCTAGTGGGGCAAGAGGCGATGTTTTTGGTAAACAGGCGAGGCTTGTGTTTGCCGAGTTCCTTCTTTTTCTTTTAGTCTTTCTCTTTGGGCATGCCAGTGTGGGGTTAACGGTTAATGTTTGGGGTGGTTTGCTTGTTTTTTGGTGATTACTCAGTGCCCTCTGGGTGTTGGGGCCGTTAATATTCGGTGGTTAGTCCGTTTCGATTCACAAGTATGCGGAGAGAGAGGGGTGTATCTCTAGTTACTCATTCTAGCATGGTCTTTCCTAATGGGTGTAGGAGGGCCTGGTAAGGGGTAGGGGGTTAAGATTTTTTATCGGAATTAGGGGGTAATTAGTGTCGGAGCTATAACGCTTTCTTTTAAGGTGGCTGCTTTTAGGCCCACTTGAACACGATGCCTTAGTTTAGTATGATCTTTTCCCACCTAAAAAAGTTGTGTCTGTTTCATAGGGGCTGTACCCCCTATGACTAACTTTCTTGATTTCTTTTGGTCTGAGGGGAGCATGGGAGCTGGTGGGAAAGAAGAATTCAAGAAGCTGAACTACTATTCAATTCCCAGGCAACCAGCTATAACCGGGCTCGGTAGATTTATCACCTCTACTCAAAGATCTTTCCACTCTTTTGCCACAGAGACGGGGTTGCCCTAGTTGATTAGGCTGTCTTGGAGTAGCTCGCCTGGTTTCGGGGTTTCAAACTAAAATGCTTTTTGCTTGATAGGTTCTAGCTAAATCATGATGCAAAAGGTACAAGAATTAATCTTTGCTTTTCTATACTTTACTGATTTTTTCACTTCTTTTTCAGCGTTCCCTTGCGGTACTTTTTTATTGCTCGTGGGTTCTTTTCTGTCTCCCATACTAAGGAGGAAAAATGGTTTGTTTTTGTTTTTGTGGTGCTTTTGGGTTTAATTATAAGGGGGAGGTGGGCTTGATTTGGTCGGCTAGCTGTTGAGTATCAGGGTGATCCGAGTTGCACGGATAACTTCTCAGTGTAAGGGAGATGCTTTGTCTGTTATAGCTACACTCTGATTTATCCAAGTGCACCTTCCGGTACACTTACCATGTTACGACTTGCCTCCCCTTTACTGTGTAGTTTAATTATATAAAAATGCAGGGTGTCGTTTGGGGAGAGTGACGGGCGGTGTGTGCGCGCTTTAGGGCCGGATTCAGCAGAACACTCTATTTTCTGCTTACTACTAAATCCTCCTTCTAATGCATGTTTCAGTGCATTGTTCGTTTTTCCTTAAAGTAGGAAGTGTAGCCCATTTCTGCCCCCCTCATGTGCTACACCTCGACCTGGCGTTTTGAGCTGTGCTAATTTTGCTTACTGTTAGGCCTTCATAGGGTAAGCTGACGACGGCGGTATATAGGCGGGAATGACAAGAGAGGGTGAGGTTTAACGGGGGTTATCGGTTTTAGAACAGGCTCCTCTAGGTGGATGTAAAGCACCGCCAAGTCCTTTGGGTTTTAAGCTAGTGCTCGTAGTTCCCGGGCGGATAGGGGGTGTGGTGTGCTATCTAAGTTTAGGGCTGTGCATAGTGGGGTATCTAATCCCAGTTTGTTCCACAGCTTTCGTGGGTTCAGAGAAAATAAAGCTACTTTCGTGGTTGGGCTTCTTACCTTCGGGTACGTATAACAGTTCTGAGGGCATTCGGCTTTAGTTGAAGTTTTTCTTAACCACGCTTTACGCCGACGGCTATCAACTTGAGCCTCTCGTATAACCGCGGTGGCTGGCACGAGTTTAACCGGCTCTATTTAACTTTAACTAAGTCAAGTTTTCACTTATGGCTTAATATTTATCACTGCTGAGTTCCCGTGGGGGTGTGGCTAAGCAAGGTGTCGTGGGCTGATGGGTGTTTGTGCCTGATACCAGCTCCTTGTCCCCGGGTGGGGGACTGTGGGGCATTCTCACAGGGGTGCGGATACTTGCATGTGTAAAGACAGTTAGAGCTGATAGTAAAGCCAGGACCAAACCTTTGTGCCTACGGGCCCTATTTAGGGGTCGTCTTAACATCTTCAGTGTTATGCTTTAATTAAGCTACGCTAGC